TTATAAAAAGAATATGAAATAATTCAAATAGATTTAAAACGAAAACTTATTCTTAGGTAAATTGATTGCGAAATGCTTCTGTAGAGTGTCCAATATCTGTTTTACATCTTCTGTACGAAAATATTCAATTCTCATAAGATCTTCTTGACTGTTGCTCAAAAGGTCCAATAATGTATGTATATTGGACCTTTTGAGACAATTATAGGTCCTGGGGGGTAGTTCTAATTGGTCAATAAAAATACATTTCAATGGAATTCCTTTTTTGTTTTTCTTTAGATTAGTTAATCTATTTTGAAAGGTAAAAAGGGGTAGAGTAAACCTGTTTTTATTTTCCTCGAAATGAATGTTCTCTTCCTCCGCATGTAGAAAAGGAATAAATAAATCAATCAAATTACGAGAAGCTTCATAAAGTGCTTCCTTAGGAGTTAAACTTCCATTCGTCCATATTTCTAGAAAAAGTATTTCTTGTTTTTCATTTCCATTTCCATAAGAATGAATACTATGATTCGCATTTCGAACAGGCATGGATACAGCATCTATAGGATAACTTCCGTCTTGAGAGTTATTTGTGGGGTTAATACGGTATCCGCGATCTCTCTTGATTTGTAATTCAATACGCAAATCAATTGGTTCTGTCAGGTTAGCTATATGCTGTGTTGTGTCAACTATTTCCACGGAAGGTGGTGAGATGATATCTTGAGCGGTTACGTATCTAGGACCTCTGACACAAATGGATGCGTCTCTAACTCCATACAGATTACTTCTCAATACAATTTCTTTCAAATTTATGAAAATTTCATGTACTGATTCCTCAATACCTACTATCGTAGAATATTCATGCGGCACCTTCTCAGATTTTGCACGTGTGATACATGTTCCTTCTATTTCTCCAAGTAAAGCCCTCCGCATGGCAATACCTATGGTATCGGCTTGACCTTTCATGAGCGGGGACAGAATGAAACGACCATAATAAAGACGCTTACTGTCTACTCTTGATTCAACACATTTCCACTGTAGTGTTCGAGTGGATGCTGCTATTTCCTCTCGAACCATACTAATATTATTATTTGATCAGATCATTGAATAATTTATTTCTCTTGAAATCCTTCTTATTTTTACACACGTCTTTTTTTAGGAGGTCGACATCCATTATGTGGCATAGGTGTTACATCACGTACGAAACTTAATAGTATACCACTTCTACGAATGGCCCGTAATGCTGCGTCTCTTCCGAGACCTGGACCTTTTATCATAACTTCTGCTCGTTGCATACCCTGATCAACTACAGTACGAATAGCATTTTCGGCGGCTGCTTGAGCAGCATAAGGTGTCCGTCTTCGTGTGCCTTTGAATCCAGAAGTACCGGCGGAGGCCCAAGAAACCACCCGACCTCGTACATCTGTAACAGTTACAATGGTATTGTTGAAACTCGCTTGAACATGAATAACCCCTTTTGGTATTCTACGTCCATTCCTACGCGAACCAACTCTTGGTATAGGTTTTGCCATATTTTATTATCTCATAAATATGAATCAGAAATATATAGAAAGATACGGAGATATCCATTTCATGTTAAAGCGGATCCTTTATTTTTACATGGCCCTTCCTTGAGAAACTTTAGAAAGATTATCCTTGTCTCTGTTTATGTTTCGGATTGGAACAAATCACTATAATTCGTCCGCGCCTACGGATCAGTCGACATTTTTCACAAATTTTACGAACAGAAGCCCTTATTTTCATATTTCTCACCCCTTACCTTAATTTGGAATCTATTCCTTGGAAGAAAATAAGCCTCTTGTATTTTTTAGCTTTGAATTGGATCCCCCATGAAAGGAATGTTTTCAAAAATTATCTAATCGCTCGAATCTTTGTTGCGAAGTCTGTAAATTATACGTCCCCTGGTTGAATCATACCGGCTTATTTCGATTTTGACTCTATCTCCCGGCAGTATCCGTATTAAAGTGCGTCGGATTCTCCCTGAAATATAACCTAGAATTAGATCTTCATTATCTAAATGGACCCGGAACATACCGTTGGGAAGTGATTCAGTAATTAAACCTTCATGAATCCATTTTTGTTCTTTCATTCCAGGTAACCCCCTTGAAGTATCAACTAATGGAGGAAGAGTTATATAACTCACTTTTCCCCTCTATTTCACAAATAGGAAGTTAGAGATAAAATTAGGATACCGGAGGAGGATCACCATATATAACACAAAATTTCTCCTCCAATTTTTTCTAGTCTAGCTTCTCGATCTGTCATTATGCCTCGAGAAGTAGAAAGAATTACAATTCCCATTCCACCTAAAATCTTAGGAATTTTTTGATAGTTGGAATAGATTCGTAGACCAGGTCGACTGATACGTTTTAAAATAGTTCTATATATTCCTTTCCTAGTCCTTCTATGGCGCAAGGTTGAAACCAAGAAATATTTGTTACTTTCCTGATGTTTCCGAACGTTTTCAATAAAACCTTCTCGTAGGAGTATTTTAACAATGTTTTCGGTGATATTAGTGGATGCTATTCGAACCGTTCCATTTTTACTCATGTCAGCATTTCTTATAGAAGTTATTATATCAGCAATAGCGTCTCCGCCCATGACGAATTATTGGTACTTCCGAATTTTGATATAATCAACATGTTTTTTTTTACTTGAATTATTCAATTATTAATTAAGAAATTAGTTACTAAAAGTATATGCGTGAGACACAATCTACTAATTTGATCCGTTTCAGATATCCTACTATAACTATATCATAGTTTCATCCACTAGTATTTATAATACCTCGGGAGCTAATGAAACTATTTTAGTAAAATTCAACTGTCTCAATTCCCGAGCAATCGCCCCAAAAATTCGAGTTCCTTTTGGATTTCCTTCTTGATCAATGACAACCGCTGCATTGTCATCATATCGTATTATCATACCGTTGTCACGTTTGAGTTCTTTACATGTACGTACAATTACAGCTCTAATTACTTCTGATCTTTCTAGAGGCATATTGGGCACTGCTTCTTTGATTACAGCAACAATAACGTCACCAATATGAGCATATCGGTGATTACCAGCCCCTATGATTCGAATACACATCAATTCTCGAGCTCCGCTGTTATCTGCTACATTCAAAAGGGTCTGAGGTTGAATCATATCATTTTTATTTGAATCTGTTATTTCAATGCAAAGAATGAGGAAAAAAAGAAATAGTGTTTGTCTATAAATAAATAAACCCGTGGTTGTTTTTTCATCCTCAATACCCCTTTTGTTTATGTTTAGTTCTACATCCTTATCCTGAAATAACAAATTGAGTTCGTATAGGCATTTTGCACGCAGCTATTTCAATAGCTGTTCTGGCTACAGTTTCGGATACTCCACCCATTTCATAAAGTATTCGACCTGGTTTAACAACAGATACCCAATATTCGGGGGATCCCTTCCCCGAACCCATACGTGTTTCTGTAGGTCTTACTGTAACAGGTTTGTCGGGAAATATACGTACCCATATTTTTCCACCACGACGCGCATATCGTGTCATTGCTCTTCGCCCTGCTTCTATTTGTCTAGCTGTGATCCAAGCGGGTTCAAGTGCCTGAAGAGCGTATCTGCCGAAACTAATCTGATTGCCCCGACAAGATATTCCCTTCATTCTTCCTCTATGTTGCTTACGAAATCTGGTTCTTTTGGGGTTATAGTTGATGGTTTTTTCTTAATCAATCCCACCTCTACTACAGAACCGGACATGAGAGTTTCTTCTCATCCAGCTCCTCGCGAATGAAAGAATTCGATAATATTACAGATACACATGTATTTATTAATAACTAATACACTAAACTAAGTAATGGGATTTATTGATATTTCATTTATTACATAGGAAGCTGTATATACGACTAGATGTGTATATTGATAGATATACATAATGCTTCTTTATTTATATTATAACGAATCCTTATTTTTATTTTTTTTTATTGGAATATTGTCTTGATTCGATAAGAGTAATAAAAAAAAATAAGGGTTTCGCGGGCGGATATTGACTCTTTCCTGTTCCATTCGTAGGATCAATCCATGATCTCTCAGAGTAAATCAATTTGTTCTTGGTTCGTTCCGCCATCCCACCCGATGAATCATTAGGATTCGTTTTTATTTTAATAGAATCTTATATAATCACAGGTTTCGTCGTTCCTATAGCTTCTCCATTAATGGTTAGGCCTGAACTCTGCAATGGAGCTCCCAACAAAATTCGTTCCCGAGCCGATCTCCTCAGTTTCTATTAACCCGGGGCTCTTTATTATTTATTATTATTTATATCAATATTAATGCTTTATCACACTGCCTTTTATGAGGTGACCATACATATTGGAATCATCTATCATTGATCTTTTTGTTCTCTCTTTCTATCACCTTTCCATTTATCCGTATCCCCCTTTTTCTTATTTATTTATTTTTCCTTCAGAATCTATAATCAGATTTTTTTTATGGAAAATCTCAGTTGTTACAACTATATGATTGATCCAGTCATATAGTGACTGTTTCTTGGGATCTCGACAATACGAAGCAATAAGTTGGTTATTAGTTTTTAGTTTATTTTATTGTTTATTTTATTATAGTTATTAAGTTCATAGTGGGGATTTTTTGAAGCCCAACTCTAAACTCTAAAGAAAAAACTAACGAGTCACACACTAAGCATAGCAATTATATTAAAAAAAGATTAATCGATTTTTTATTCAACCTTATAGAATTAGAATTGTTTATTTTTATTTGATTTAACGGAAAAACAGAAACGGTTTCTAATTTTTTGTTCTATCACTGGACAGAACGGCAAGATAAATGAAGGGTCTATTTATTATTCTTCATCTACAAATATCCAAATTTTTAGGCCTAATACTCCATGGATAGTTCGAATTGTATAGGAACAATGATCAATTTTAGCGCGAATTGTTTGTAGAGGAACCCTACCTTCTCTGATCCATTCGACACGTGCAATTTCTTTTCCGTCGATACGCCCTGCAATTTGTATTTGAATTCCCTTTGTATCTGTTTGTTCAGTTAATTCAATAGCTCTTTTCATTGCCTTTCGGAACGAAACTCTATTTCTTAATTGTGAAGCCATATATTCTGCAAGAATATTAGGGTGTCCATAAGGTTTTTCAATTCTTGTGATAGCAATGTTGAGTCTTCGGTTCACAGAACGAAACTCTTTTTGTACATTCATCTGTAATTCTTCGATCCCTCGTGTTCGGCCCTCTATTAATAAATTTGGGAACCCAATATAGATTATGACTTGGATCAAATCGATTCTTTTTTGAATTTCTATGCGTGCAATTCCAATTCCTTCGAAACCTGGGGATATTCTCTTATTTTTTTGTACATAGCTCTTGATACAATTCCGTATTTTCTCATCCTCTTGTAGACCTACGGAAAAATTTTTTGGTTGTGCGAACCAAAAGGAATGATGATTTTGGGTTGTACCAAGTCTGAAACCAAGTGGATTTATTTTTTGTCCCATATTTTTTGATTATATTATCTTTCCATTTATTTATTTTTTTTTCTAAATAAGAATCGAAATCTTATAAAGAAAATTTCGATTTCTCTTTTAATACAATTGTTATATGACAAGTGGGCCTTTTTATCGAATAACTACGTCCTCGAGCCCTAGGTCTTAACTTTTTCACAAAGGGACCCCCATTGACTTCGGCTTTACTAATGAATGAATCAGCTTCGTTCAAACCCATATTATGACTAGCGTTTGCTGCTGCAGAATAAACCAATTTAAAAATGGGATACGATGCTCGATAAGGCATGAGTTCCAGTATCATAAGTGTTTCCTCATAAGAGCGCCCGCGAATCTGATCAATTACTCTTCGCGCTTTGAAAACGGACATACATATATGTTGAGCTAAAACTTTGACTTCTCTATCCGAATTCCAGTTTTTTTTTTTTATCATAAGGTTTATCCCTTTTTTTTCAAATTAACGACGAGATTTATTATCGTTTCTCGCATGTCTCGCGAAAGTCAGAGTAGGCGCGAATTCTCCCAATTTGTGACCTACCATACGATCTGTTATATAAATAGGTAAATGTTCCTTTCCATTATGAATAGCGATTGTATGGCCAATCATTTTGGGTATAATGGTAGATGCCCGAGACCAAGTTACTATTATTTCTTTCTCCTCCCTCATGTTGAGTTTTTCCATTTTTCTGGATAAATGATTAGCTACAAAAGGATTTTTTTTTAGTGAACGTGTCACAGCTGATTACTCCTTTTTTTATTTTACATTTTAAAGATTGGCATTCTATGTCCAATAGAATATCTCGATCTAAGTATGAAGGTAAGAATAAATACAATAATGATGAATGGAAAAAAGAGAAAATCCTTTAGCTAGATAAGGGGCGGATGTAGCCAAGTGGATCAAGGCAGTGGATTGTGAATCCACCATGCGCGGGTTCAATTCCCGTCGTTCGCCCATCACATTATTTCAAATTCAAAAAATTCGATTTTCAATATTCCTATTTACGGCGACGAAGAATAAAACTATCACTATATTTTTTCCTTTTCCTACTTCTTCTTCCAAGCGCAGGATAACCCCAGGGGGTTGTAGGTTTTTTTCTACCAATTGGGGCTCTCCCTTCCCCGCCCCCATGGGGATGGTCTACAGGGTTCATAACTACTCCTCTTACTACAGGGCGCTTACCTAGCCAACACTTCGATCCGGCTCTGCCCAAACTTTTTTGGTTCACCCCAACATTACCCACTTGTCCGACTGTTGCTAAGCAGTTTTTGGATATCAAACGGACCTCCCCAGATGGTAATCTTAATGTGGCCGATTTACCCTCTTTTGCAATCAGCTTCGCTACAGCGCCTGCAGCTCTAGCTAATTGTCCACCCTTTCCAAGTGTGATTTCTATGTTATGTATGGCCGTGCCTAAGGGCATATCGGTTGAAGTAGATTCTTCTTTTTTATCAATAAAAACCCCTTCCCAAACTGTACAAGCTTCTTCCAAAGCATACGGCTTTCTAGATGTATATGATGATATCTAGACAGATGGATCTTATATGAATCATATGATGAAGTACCACATGAGTGGATATATAGGAATCCAAATCTGCCGAATCACTCATGTATGATCTTCTACATCCTAGGTCTCCCCGTTCCGTCATCTGGCTTATGTTCTTCATGTAGCATTCAGACCGAATGACTCTATGAAATTACGTCGATACTTCCACATATTACGGGTAACGTAGGAGACATCTCTATTTTTCCCCCGGGGGATCTTTATAATTACCACTGCTTAGCTTTCAATTCGCCTCTGACCATCAAATTAAATGTGAATAACCCGTCCTCCTCTCTTTGAAACAAGGGGCGCTTCCGGTTCTGTGCGTGCTTCAAACAATTTTGTCTTCTCCATATTACCATATCTCTAGAGTCAATAATTTTCTATGAGGAACTACTGAACTCAATCACTTGCTGCCGTTACTCAACAGTTTTCTGTTGAGGTCTATCCCATGGAGGTACTCAAATTGTATCCGTGATTGATTTCTAGGTTTCGTCGTAAACCTAATTGGTTACTTCCAATTACGTAAATCAATAGTTCAAACCGCACTCAAAGGTAGGGCATTTCCCATTGATATAGGAACTTCTGTACCAGAAACAATGGTATCTCCAATTATAGCCCCTCTGGGATGTAAAATATATCTCTTCTCACCATCCCCATAGTGTATGAGACAAATGTATGCATTTCGATTAGGGTCGTATTCTATGGTTACAATTCTACCAGATATGTCTTTTTCATTCCGTCGAAAATCGATTTTACGGTATAGACGCTTATGACCTCCCCCTCTATGCCTTGCGGTAATGATTCCTCTGGCATTACGACCTTTACCACAACGATGCTGTCCATAGATCAAATTATTTCGTGGATTGGATTTCACTTGACTGTCTACGGCTCCATTGCGTGTGCTCGGGGTAGAAGTTTTGTATAAATGTATCGCCGTGTTATTAAGTATTTTGCTTTAAGTTCTTTTCTCTATAAGAGGTGGAATAGAATAACCCGGTTGAAGCGTAATGATCATACGTCTGTAATGCATTGTATGTCCCATAATAGGTCCCATTCTTCTACCCTTTCCCGGGAGTCGATGACTATTCATAGCTATTACCTTGACACCAAAGAAGAGTTCGACCCAATGCTTTATTTCTGTCCTAGTTGATCCTGATTCGACATTAGAAGTATATTGATTGTTCCCCAATAACCGAATACTTTTTTCTGTAAATACTGCATATTTGATTCCATCCATAAATCCATTTTCTTCCCTATGAGTTCCAGTATCGATAAGAATTCTAGTTCTTACTGTTCATATGTTATGGTATGAATATACCATACCAATTCGGTATGTATGGATGATGAGATTCCATTGATACAGAGCCAATTCCAATAGACTTATTGAACGTTCCCATTGGCGTGCATCCAGCAGGAATTGAACCTACGAATTTGCCAATTATGAGTTGGGCGCTTTAACCATTCAGCCATGGATGCTTAACAGGGCTCGTCGTACATCGTGAATAACCAAATTCCAATTGAAATGAAATCTTTAGGAGGAATCAATGAAAATCTTTAGGAGGAATCAATGAAACGACATCAATTCAAATCCTGGATCTTCGAATTGAGAGAGATATTGAGAGAGATCAAGAATTCTCACTATTTCTTAGATTCATGGATCAAATTCGATTCAGTGGGATCTTTCACTCCCATTTTTTTCCACCAAGAACGTTTTATGAAACTCTTTGACCCCCGAATTTGGAGTATCCTACTTTCACGTGATTCACAGGGTTCAACAAGCAATCGATATTTCACGATCAAAGGTGTAGTACTGCTTGTAGTAGTGGTCCTTATATCTCGTATTAACAATCGAAAGATGGTCGAAAGAAAAAATCTCTATTTGATGGGGCTTCTTCCTATACCTATGAATTCCATCGGACCCAGAAATGAGACATTGGAAGAATCTTTTTGGTCTTCCAATATCAATAGGTTGATTGTTTCGCTCCTGTATCTTCCAAAAGGGAAAAAGATTTCTGAGAGTTGTTTCATGGATCCGCAAGAGAGTACTTGGGTTCTCCCAATAAATAAAAAGCGTATCATGCCTGAATCGAACCGGGGTTCGCGGTGGTGGAGGAACCGGATCGGAAAAAAGAGGGATTCTAGTTGTAAGATAGCTAATGAAACCATAGCTGGAATTGAGATCTCATTCAAAGAGAAAGATAGCAAATATCTGGAGTTTCTTTTTTTATCCTATACGGATGATCCGATCCGCAAGGACCATGATTGGGAATTGTTTGATCGTCTTTCTCCGAGGAAGAAGCGAAACATAATCAACTTGAATTCGGGACAGCTATTCGAAATCTTAGGGAAAGACTTGATTTGTTATCTCATGTCTGCTTTTCGTGAAAAAAGACCAATTGAAGGGGGGGGTTTCTTCAAACAACAAGGAGCTGAGGCAACTATTCAATCAAATGATATTGAGCATGTTTCCCATCTCTTCTCGAGAAACAAGTGGGGTATTTCTTTGCAAAATTGTGCTCAATTTCATATGTGGCAATTCCGCCAAGATCTCTTCGTTAGTTGGGGGAAGAATCAGCACGAATCGGATTTTTTGAGGAACGTATCGAGAGAGAATTGGATTTGGTTAGACAATAATGTGTGGTTGGTAAACAAGGATCGGTTTTTTAGCAGGGTACGGAATGTATTGTCAAATATTCAATATGATTCCACAAGATCTATTTTCGTTCAAGTAACGGATTCTAGCCAATCGAAAGGATCTTCTGATCAATCCAGAGATCATTTCGATTCCATTAGAAATGAGGATTCAGAATATCACACATTGATCGATCAAACAGAGATTCAACAACTAAAAGAAAGATCGATTCTTTGGGATCCTTCCTTTCTTCAAACGGAACGAACAGAGATAGAATCAGATCGATTCCCGAAATGCCTTTTTGGATCTTCCTCAATGTCC